CATTTTCTCTTGAATCTCATTTTTTGTAAACTCTTATCCTCTTTTTATTGAATTTATAATTTAGCATTATCCCACATGGATACAATCAATCTAAATGAGCGAATTTATTAGTCTAAATCATTGCATAGAAATAGAAGTCTTTGGTTGATCTAAGTTCATGTAATTTATTCTTTAATTAATATTTTCTTTTGGTCAATCTTTGAATTGAATAAAACCGACTGAAATGGGAATCGCTTTATAGAACCTAATTTTTTTTACAATTCCCTAATATCGTAATATTTTTTACTATTCTTCTAGATCTTATATACTTTTTTGTCTATTTATGTGTATATTTCTGTTCACGAAGAAGATTATCTCGAGCAAGGCATAGATTACCTTGCACTAAGCTAAAAAAGACTATTTCGAAACTTAGTCAATGGTGGCCCTCCATGGATTCACCTATATAAGCCGCAGCTAAAGTTGCAAAAATAAGAGCTTGAATACCACTTGTAAATAATCCAAGGAACATGACAGGTATAGGAACCACTAAAGGTACTAAAGAAACAAGAACAACAACTACTAATTCATCCGCTAATATATTTCCAAAAAGTCGAAAGCTAAGTGATAAAGGTTTTGTGAAATCTTCTAAAATATTAATAGGTAAAAGGATTGGAGTTGGTTGTATATATTTACCGAAATAACCTAATCCTTTTTTGCTAAGGCCCGCATAAAAATATGCTATTGACGTAAGTAAAGCTAAAGCAACGGTAGTATTTATATCATTCGTGGGTGCGGCTAACTCCCCATGAGGTAACTCTATGATTTTCCAAGGTAAAAGCGCCCCTGACCAATTAGAAACAAAAATAAATAGAAACAAAGTTCCAATAAAGGGAACCCATGGACCATATTCCTCTCCAATCTGGGTTTTGCTCACATCTCGAATAAATTCAAGGATATATTCGAAGAAATTCTGACCGTCAGTAGGAATGGTTTGTGGATTCCGAACAGTTACAATGGCTGAACCTAATAAGATAAGAATTACAACCCAAGAAGTAATAAGTACTTGGGCATGGACTTGGAAACCGCCTATTTTCAAATAGAAATGCTGGCCTACTTCCACCCCGGATATTTCATATAACCCCTTTAATGTGTTAATGGAATATGATAGAACATTCATATTGTCCTCTGAAAGAAAGAAAACTTTACAAGAAATTATTTTGATTCAACCGTCTTTTTTTCTACTTGCTCACTTGAATTGTATATTTTATATTTTATATACCAACTAATCACATAATATCCCCAGTTTTTTATCTCTTTTATGAGATTCCGAAATAGTAATGGATTTCGTCAATCTATGGAATTCAAAAAAGAATTTATTTATCTTATTATTAATCAGGGATTTCGTATATAGCTAGAACGCCCTTCACAAATCGCAAATACTAATTTGTTAAGAATTAAGCGGATTGAGGCTATAGCGTCATCATTCGCTGGAATCGAAATATCTGTGAGATCCGGGTCACAGTTTGTATCAATTAAACAAATTGTTGGAATTCCCAAAGTGATACATTCTTGAAGAGCCATATATTCTTCTTGCTGATCAACGATTATTACAATATCGGGTAACCCTGTCATATATTTAATCCCGCCCAAATATGTTTGCAAGTGAAATAACTGTCTCTTTAATCGAGCCGCATCCCCTTTCGGAAGGCGGTTGATTCCCCCTGTCTTTTGTTCCATTCTCAAGTCCCTGAACTTTTGAAGTCTCATTTCTGTAGTGGACCAATTCGTTAAAAGGCCACCTAGCCATTTTTTATTAACATAATGACACCGAGCTCTTATTGCAGCCCGCGCTACTGGATCAGCTGCTTTATTTTTGGTACCAACAATTAAGAATTGTTTTCTCCTACTTGCTGCATCAAAAACCAAATCACACGCTTCTGATAAAAAACGAGCAGTTCTAGTAAGATTTGTAATATGAATACCCTTACGCTTTGCAGAGATATAAGGTGCCATTTTTGGATTCCATTTTCTAGTAGCATGACCAAAATGAACTCCTGTTTCCAACATCTCTTTCAAATTAATGTTCCAATATCTTCTTATCATTTCTCTCCACACTTTCTCTCTTTTTTTTTTCAAAGAAAAAAAAAGAAACGAGATACCCTGAACTAAATAATTGTTCCGATGGAACCTTTTCTTTTCCCGTAATTGGACGTTGATACACGATCCAAGCGATTAATTTCTTTCTATTCTTTATTATCTTTATATTATCTTTATTTATTACTATATTTTATTTATTACTCTATATTATCTTTATTTATTACTTTTATTTATTACTATTAACAAATATTAACAAATCACATGGAAATGTAAGAAATCAAAGGAACACTGACAGTTAAAAGGACGAATCCACTCTTAGGAATCGTTAAATCCTATAAATGATTGTTCTGATATATTATAGAAATTTTTTGAAATGCAAGAATCAAATAACTCTCTGTGGTGAAACAAAATATCTCTCATTTCT